AGCTCGTAGACCACCTAAAAAGGAATATTTATTATTTGAACCATATCCTGACATAAGAAGTCCAATGGGAGCAATACTTGAAACCGCAATCCATAAAAAAACCCCGATATTGAGATCGGCTAAAACAAGGCGATAGTCAAAAGGAATTACTGAATAACTTAGTAGAATTGATATGACTGCTATGGATGGTCCGATACTGAATAAACGAGTATCTCCTCTAGATGGAAGAAGATTCTCTTTGAAAAGTAGTTTTGTCCCATCTGCTAGAGCTTGAAGAACTCCTAAAGGACCGGCGTATTCGGGTCCAATACGTTGTTGCAGCCCTGCGGATATTTCTCTTTCTAACCATACAATTACTAGTACGCCTATTGTGATTCCCAATACAAGAGTCAAAATAGGAACAAGCATCCATAGAATTTCATAGACCTCTTTTAAAGATTCCACTCTGTAAAAAGAATGGATATCTTGTATTTCCGTTGTATCAATTATCATTTCAACGATCAACTTCTCCCATAATGATATCTATGCTACCTAGTATTGTCATAATATCAGCCAATTTCATTCTTTTAACTAACTGAGGAAGAATTTGCAAATTGATAAAACCCGGTGGGCGAATTTTACATCTCCAAGGAAAACCACTCTGATCCCCTATCAGAAAAATTCCCAATTCGCCCTTTGGGGCTTCGACTCTCACATAAAGTTCTTGTTTCGGTAATTCAAAAATGGGAGAAGGTTTTTTACTAATGAATCGATATTCAAAATCATGCCATTCTGGATACCTTTCTCTATCAAAGTATCGGATTTCTAAATTCTCATAGGGCCCCCCTGGAATTCCTTCCAACGCCTGTTGAATAATTTTTATGGATTCTGTCATTTCACCAATTCGGACTAAATAACGAGCTAATGAATCCCCTTCTTTTTGCCATTGGACTTCCCAATCCAATTCGTCGTAACACTCATAATGATCAACTTTACGAAGATCCCATTGTATTCCGGAAGCTCGCAGCATTGGTCCTGATAAACCCCAATTTATTACTTCGTCTCTATCAATAATTCCTACGCCTTCAACGCGTTCTAAAAAAATAGGATTTCGTGTAATAAGTTTTTGATATTCAGTAACTCCTGTAAAAAAATAATCGCAGAAATCCAAACATTTATCTATCCAGCCATAAGGTAGATCAGCCGCTACTCCTCCGATACGAAAATAATTATGCATCATTCTCATACCAGTGGCAGCTTCAAATAGATCATATATGAATTCTCTTTCTCTGAAAATATAGAAGAAAGGAGTTTGTGCACCAATATCTGCCATAAAGGGGCCGAGCCATAACAGATGAGAAGCTATACGACTCAATTCCAACATAATTACTCTGATATAACTGGCTCTTTTAGGTACTTGAATATTTCCTAACTGTTCTGGCCCATTTACAGTTATAGCTTCTGTGAACATAGTAGCTAAATAATCCCAACGAGTTACATAAGGCAGATATTGTATAATTGTTCGGTTTTCCGCAATTTTTTCCATTCCTCTGTGTAAATAACCCAATATTGGTTCACAGTCAATAACATCTTCACTGTCCAGAGTAACGATGAGTCGAAGAACACCGTGCATTGACGGGTGGTGGGGGCCCATATTGACTATCATGAGATCTTTTCTTGTAGCTGGTATATTCATAAGTTTTTCCTCGATTCATTTTTCCATGAATTGCGTAAAACGAAAAAAAGTTCATCAAAATTCAAGATCTAATAAATCAAATAATTCAAAATGACTCTTCAAATTAACGAATTTTTGATTCCCGAATACCCAACGCATTAATTAAGTTTTTATAACGTACTCTATTTTTCTTTGACAAATAAGACAGCAGCCGTTGACGTTTTCCCAGAATTTTACGTAGACCCCTTTGAGATAAATAGTCTTTTCTGTGCAATTCCAAATGTGAAGTAAGTCTTCTTATTTTATTGGTGAAACTCAATACTTGGAATTCAACGGATCCCCTGTTTTCTTCTTTTTCTTCTTGCGAAATAATTGAGATGAATGAATTTTTTACCATAAAAAGGAATCGCCCCTCTCTCTCTTTTTTTTGAGATATTTTTATCGATATATATATATTTCTTGATCAGTAATAATAATGCCACTCATTTGAATTTGATCTACACAATAATCTTAATTTCGTGAAGAATTCTTAATTTTGTCAAATAAAATTCTTTAATTTTAATTTAGTACTCAATAATCAATCCAATTTTTAAAATTGGATTCGGATAGGATATCCTATACAAAAGTATAGTCTATTTATGTACTCACAAAAAAAATAAACAATAATTTAGACCTAAAAAAAAATAAGAAGATTTTGTTGATTCATTTTAGATCGAATTAAATTAATATAATACAACGCCTCATTAAATTAGTATTATGTATCATAATGAAATGTAAGATAATGGGTATGTTTATTTCTTTGTCTTCATATACTCGATATGGTACGGAAATATAGTAAAAATGTAGCATTAATGACTTTTCAATCGCGGATACATATGAATCCTTGTCATAGTGAAACGACTACCATTATTGGTATCAAACCAATAGCGATTCATACAAGCTAAATCTTCTAATCGATAATTGGGCCAAAGAAAGAACTTTAATTTAATTAGTTTATTTTTATCTCTATCAAGATTTTTTCTTTTATTCAACAAAACTTGATCGAAATTTGTTACCTTATTTCCATTGCATCCATTGCAAAATACTGTATTTCTATGGATATTGTTTCTATTCCTAGAATTGACAAAAATTAGAATTCTCAATTCTCTACGATGCCTCGGGGATAAAATATTTTCAAGAACAAGCAAATCATAATGATTTTTGTCTCTATTTCCAGTCATTTTTTGATGGAGCGCAATGGATTCAGAAAAATTATTCTTATTTTTATCAATATAGCCATAGCTTTTTTCTAGGTATCTTTGATTAATTTGGTGCTTACTCTTATGAACCAATGAAATACCTATGGTTTGATATATAATAAATTTTCCATCATTTTTTACAGACAGACGAACTGGTTCGATAATAAATATTCCCGTTTTTCTCAATTCTTTAAGAGATAAATCCTTCTGGAACATCATAATATCCAGATTCATTTCTTCCCCTTGAATAGCGGATATAGCAATTTCTCTTGGATTTTTCATTCTAAGCAGGAGACAATATACTTTGATGTTATTGATGATTCTTTGATTTAAAGAATCATCCCATTTCAATTGAAATTGCAAATACCTTTTTAGTAAGAACTCAAGCTCTGCTTCTGTGTTATTCTTGTATTGCTTTTTGTTTCTACGTTTTTTCATGTCTGATCCCGTATAATCTTCTTCAACATATTTTTCTTGTTTTTTTTCTTGGTTTGAGAGAGCTGATTCAAGATCTGCTTGGTCCGCTAATTCTTTTTCTCCTTGATTTTTATTTTCTAATTCAAAAGTTTTTTTTTCATTCGATAATATAAAAATATCTCTTTTTTTCTTTCCAGTGATACTTTTATGTTTATTAACATTTTTATTTACTTTATTTCCATTAAAATTGAAAAGAAGTAATTTGATTGGTATGACCCACGGTTTAATCTTATATGTATTATAAAGTATCACAAATTCTGGGAAGAACCAAAGTTCTAGATTCGATATGGGACGACTTAGTATTTCTTCATTCATTCCCATCCAATCCACAAGAGGTTTTTTTTTATTGAATGGGTTCATTTTTTCATCTTGATGAATCGTGAAATAAAAAATACCTTTCTTATGAATTTTATCAATTATTTGATAATTATTAACCCCAGTCTTAGTATTTTTATTTCTGTTGGTGACAGTATCAATATCGACCCAGGCCTTAATATCGGTCTTATTTCTAAGACAAAAATTGAGAATTTTCCAATCAAAATATTTTCGATCCATATTTTTTTCTATATCTATACTATCATCGTCTACTAGATAATCCTTGATAAGGATACCTTCCATCATATCAAATAGTTTGCGTTTAGGCGTATTGTAAGTATCAGAAATCTCTTGGTTTTTATTTACTTGTAATGGCACTCCATAAATATATGAGTCTTTCTTATCCTCATAATTAATCGATTTATACGAAAAAAGATCATATCTATATTGTTTTTTAATATTTTCTTTTTGATTTAGTAATAAATCTATTTCAAAATCATTTTGTTTTTCGTAATGAATTAATCGGGTTTTTTCATATGAATCCCATTTGTTTAAATCTTTATTTGTAGTCATACGACATTGATATTGATTGACTCTATTTCGCCATTTTTGCGGCACTAATCTCGACCATCTAATCTGAGATAAATCATATTGATATTGATAATGATCCTTTAGCCAGTTTTTCCATTCATTAATTACAGAATTTCGAAGGTTCTTATGTTGTCTTAATTCGGAATAAACTATTTCTTGCGTTCCAACAAAATACTCTTTTATTTCATTCTTAATAAAAAAAGATGTTCTGTAATATTTAAAGACAGATCTTAACTTATATAAGTTACTGACTTGGGTTTGTGATAATTTGTAGAATACATATGCTTGTGACAAGTAAGATAAGTTCCAAAAAGTATGTGAATTCTTATTAATCCAAAGTGACCTTTTTATAGTTGAAATAAAGTTAATTATACTTTGATTTGTTTTATCAATTCCTTCTTGATTTGCTTCATTATTGTAAATGTATTTATTAATAATTTTTTTTGTTAATTCAATAAAAAGCTGTGCATTGATTCTAGGGATATTAACGATACACATAAAGATATCTCTGTATATCTTTTCAATAAAAAATTTAAAAAAAGAATGGGATTTCCGAAGTAATCGAATATTTTTTCTTTTTAATATCCGCCAAAAATTTTTTGGTGATTCTAATCTTTTATCGTCATAACTTATTTTGTTAGGGTTAATATTTATCTCTCGAGTTATAAACCCTATTTTCTTGTCTTTTTTCATTTTTTCTATTTTATTTATGATTGTATTTGTTC